AAGGTTTTCCCTGAGATGGGAAATGAAAACTATTAGCCCCCGACCAAGTTTGTGAATAAGTGATTGTCTGATAATGAGCAAGGAATATCCGTCTTTCTGCTAAACAGGATGTATTGAACTCATAATTCAGTAAATGCTTTTGATGAATGTCAACTAAGTATCGTAAGTAAATTGCTCCCGGTTGTTCAATCATTTGATAACCAGAGTCATTCTTTGATAAATGATCACTATGAGTCAGACTCAATAGAATTCTTTGTTCTGTCATTAAGGCGGAGAGCTGAACCAAGAATTTTCTTTCTTCCGGATGAGTCGAATCACTGTTCGCGAACCAGGATTCTATTTGATCATCAATCCAATTCCCGTTCACGTTTTTTCTTTTTCTTATCAATGAATAGATCTCTTTACTTGTATGACTTAGATGTCTCGTATTTATAGAAAAAGCGATTCGACTGATGGGAAATTTTTCCAGAGCAACTCGAAAAAGATTCTGTAACCAAAAAGAATTCGGTTGAAAGGGAGGATAATTATCTAGAAGTTTTTCCAACTCAATCCTAAATGTTGGAATCATCAAAGATTTGACCCTTTGGAACTCTGGCTGTAACTTACTAAAGGTCCGGGAAAGAAAGAAAAGATGTATCGGAAGGAAATATCCAACAAAAAGAAGAAGGAAAAAGATTAAACAGAATAATTCGCTAACATTTGGGGATATGAGATCTATCGACATCAACCACGCCTGAGTATTTCGATGAATCCTTGCTTTGGACAGATTGGGCCGAAGAACCTTATGCAACCACTCATTCGAGATCTCCCTTCTGTGCATCGGCCACAATTCGGTCTGAAGAATTCGCCATGATATACCCATCATTTCATGATAAATGGATACCTTGCTACTTAGTATTGACAATAGATCTGAAAAAGTAGCTAAAACTAGCGAATTTATATATTTGTACCCTGTCAAAGTAAAGAAGCTTGGCATATATGTTTGGAATAGACTCCATTTTTTTGATAAAATGGAAAAAGCACTATCTCCTTCCAAGCCGTCCATCCCCCCTTCCGGAAATTCAACGCTTGTCTTTAGATTTAGATAAGGACTCTGTTTTTTCGTTTTTTCGAATGAGAAATCTTTCTCAGAACATCGACTGTCAATCAAATCCATATTTGGCTCGAACAAATCCATCAAATCCATATTTGACTCGAAATTGGGATTTTCGGATGAGGAATCTTTCTCAGAACATGGAATGTCAATCAAATCCATATTTGACTCGAAATTGGGATTTTCGGATGAGGAATCTTTCTCAGAACATGGAATGTCAATCAAATCCATATTTGACTCGAACAAATCCATCAAATCCATATTTGACTCGAAATTGGGATACTGATGAAAGGTCTTTCCTTCTGAATCAGATAGATTCATATCTGAAAGAGGTTGACAATAAGTTCTTTCAAAATTGACTATTTGTTCCTCTGTTAGAGGTGTTCCAGAAGTGTCTACGATCGAATAACGAGCTCGACTTAGAAAATGAAAAGATTTGTCCAAGTTGTACCTTTCGCCACCACTTTGTGGAAAATCATTAGGTATGAATATTTTAGATACTTGTGACTCGATTGGTGAACTAGTAGTTCTCCCTCCAAAAACATGTTTTTTTTTACCAACACACAAAGAAAATTTTTTCTTGCGAAGAAACAAGATATTGAGAAATTGCCCATATAGAAAATCGTAATTATTATTACGAGCCTTTTCCACAGAAAAGGGGAATCTTGTGTTATAATAATCAAAGTAGAAGTGATACGGATTATTCAAAAATAGAAGTCGGTTTGCTTTATAAAACGAGGATATCAATGAACTTCTTTGAAATGGTGTCCTGGGATTCAGCCAATTGTCTTGATCGTGGAATATCCTTGACAAATACGAATCTTTTTTATCAAAAGATTTTCTGTGATTAGTTCTAGTATCGAATGAGTCAACCATCTGCTTTGGCATCTTATTGAAAGAAAAGGGTGATCTTTTTTCTCCATTGATGAATAATTTGGAAGTACCATCATCATCCAATAAGAAGGGGTTCAATTTGTTCAAATGAAGAATTTGAAAACCTTTCGATTCTAACAACTGATTATAGAGTTGATCATTCGGACCTTTCAATTCATAGATGGAAAGTTCGGACCTATGAATTGGAGCATTTCCAAAACTTACACAGAAATAAGGAGGTGAGTTAGATAAAAAGAAAAGTAACTTGTACAAAAAACGAAGTGACTTGGTCAAAAAGAAACGAATTGAATGGCGGAAAGAAACGGAACGAAGTAACTTGGAAAAATAGGACAAAAAGAAAGGAAGTAATTTATACACATTTTTCTTTAGTTTCTTGCAAACTTCGGCATAACGAATCAAAAATTGAGTCAAACTTTGATCCAAAAGATTCCCAATTTGAATCAAAGTTTGAAGCAAAGTTTGCATCAGACGTAAATGTAAATATAAACATACTAAACAGAATCGATCAAACATGAGTTGAAAAAGGGTCTTTTGCAGTTGAAATTGCACTTGAAAACTACTTTTCCGCTCAGAAAGGAAATGTGCAAAATGTTCCTGTAAACTCTTGATCCCATTGGACCATTTGTATCTATATGGATAATCTAGTTTGATCATATATTTCATTAGAGGTCTATGACTGACAGTATCCTTTCCTTTTTGATCCCTTTGAATTGCATATTCGAAGTTGGCATCGGATCTATTCAATAAAAAAAATCGATTCAATAGATTTCTTATGTACCCATAGGTACTATATTGGATTTGAATAAGATTTCGCATCAATCTATATTGATTGACTGCTTTCATTATGGTCTTGCTAGCAAATACCACAAATTCTTGCTTTAGGCGGATCCTTCGAAAAAAATATTCATTCTCCTCATAACGAAAAAGAACAGGAGGCAGAACCAATAAAGATTGATTTTTCGATTCAGCCCTGGTGTTGAATACTTCATTCAAGAATTTTTTTTTATCCAATACGTACGAATCCATAGAAAAAGAAAATCCCTTAGGATAGACCAGATCTGGCTCAGTTATTGATCTAGTAAATAGATCTGCAATTTCGTGCAATCTTTCTACCGATTCAAAATCGTGGGCATACCCTCGCCTATTCCAGTTATGGAATCGGTCAAATAAATTAAAAAATGCATTTTTGTTTACGAATGGAATTTGATTGGAACTATCCATATCCGGACCATACTTCGGAACCATATCACATCCCCGATCTGATGAAATAGAATGAATTGATACAGTCTTTTGTAAATAGATAATAATTTTGAATATCTGAATCATTTCTTTATTTTCCAATCGCCGGACAAAAGAAAGAGGTTTCTTCAACAATTTCTGATCTCTCGTGGAGTTCTCAGTAGGATTCGAACGCAGATGAAGTTCTGACCATCTATCAGAAAAAAAAGGACGAACGGATCTTGCAGGATTCCCAAGAAACTCTTCAATTTCTTTCGGAAACCGATGATTTATCATGGATTTCTCGTGTTCCGTGAATAGATGGGACATTGAGGAATCTTCCGAAAGACTTTTCGGGAATTGGTCTGATTCTATCTCTTTTCGTTTCGCTTGAACAAAGGAAGGATCCCCAGGAATCGATCCTTCTTGTTCTTCTACAGGAATCGATCCTTCTTGTTCTTCTACAGGAATCGATCCTTCTTGTTCTTCTACAGGAATTGATCTTTTATTGATCAATGTGCGATATTCCGAACTCTCATCTCTGGAAATGGAATCGAAGGGTTCATTAGATATCGTACAACCAGAATTGTTCCTTTTTCTGATCCCGTTCCTCCACCACCGCGAACCCCAGTTCGATTCAGACATGCTACCCCCTGTTTTTGTTATTGGGAGAACCCGTTTCAGATTGAACAAAGAACTCGTTTTTCCTTTTGGAAAATACAGGAGCGAAACAATCAACCTATTCATCTTGGAAGACTCAACGACTTCTTCCAATCGATCATTTCTGGGTCCAGTGGAATTCATAGTTAGAGGAAAAAGTCCTGTCAAATAGAGGTTTTTTCTTTCAATCATATTTCGATTGTTAATACGATAGAAAAGGACCGCTACTCCACAAAATATTACTCCCTTGATCGTCAAATCTCGCTTGCTTGTTGAACCCTGGAAATTGCGTGAAAGTAGGACACTCCAAATCCGTGGATCAAAGAGTTTTATAAAACGTTCTTGGTCTAACAAAATGTGAATGAAGGATCCCACTGAATTCAATTGGGTCCACGAATCTAAAAAATTGTGAGAATTCTTGAACTCTCTCATGATCTCTCTCAATTCGAAAATGTAGAACTTGAATTGAGTCATAGTTATACCTCCCTGTACGTTGTAAAGATTTTATTGATTATCTCATTTTATGTCATTTTATGCAGCTTCTTTTTGATGTAAATTCGAAAATGTAGAACTTGAATTGAGTCATAGTTATACCTCCCTGTACGTTGTAAAGATTTTATTGATTATCTCATTTTATGTCATTTTATGCAGCTTCTTTTTGATGTAAATTCGAAAATGTAGAACTTGAATTGAGTCATAGTTATACCTCCTTGTACGTTGTAAAGATTTTATTGATTATCTCATTTTATGTTATTTTATGCAGCTTCTTTTTGATGTAAATTCGAAAATGTAGAACTTGAATTGAGTCATAGTTATACCTCCTTGTACGTTGTAAAGATTTTATTGATTATCTCATTTTATGTTATTTTATGCAGCTTCTTTTTGATGTAAATTCTTTCTTATGTATTAGAATTTTTAATTCCAGTTGATTTATATTGAATTGGCACTATGGCCGAGAGTGTTAAGCATCCATGGCTGAGCGGTTAAAGCGCCCAACTCATAATTGGCGAAGTCGTAGGTTCAATTCCTACTGGATGCACACCATCAGAACCTTCCAATAAATCCATTGAAACTGGTTCTATATTAGTAAATCCCTAATAATTGAATTGATGTGGTTCAGATCTATTCTATCTGAAAAATATCAGAAAGTCAATATCAGAACATATCATTCAATTTTGATCCATATCATGTCTTATTATTTATTACTATATACTCTATTCTATTAATTATCCATATATCAATGATCCATACCATATCTTATACGCATATCAATTCTTACCTATATAAATTCTTACCTATCTATTATATATATTCTATTTTCGATAGATTATACCGATCTATATCATATCTTATTATTATGCATATCATAATCTATACTATTATAATTTAGAATAGATATATGAACTATATGAACAGTAAGAACTAGCATTCTTATTGAGACTTTGAGACTTGAACTCATAAGGAAGAAAATGAATTTATGGATGGAATCAAATATGCAGTATTTACAGACAAAAGTTTTCGGTTATTGGGGAAAAATCAATATACTTTTAATGTCGAATCAGGATCAACTAAGACAGAAATCAAGCGTTGGATCGAACGCTTTTTTGGTGTCAAGGTAAAAGCTATGAATAGTCATCGCCTTACGGCAAAGAGTAGAAGAATAGGCTCTATTGTGGGACATACAATACATTACAAACGTATGATCATTACGCTTGAACCGGGTTATTCTATTCCACCTCTTAGCTCTTAGAAAGAAAAGAACTTAAATCAAAATACTTAATAGCATGGTGATACAATTCTACAAAACTTATACCCCAAGCACACGCAATGGAACCGTAAACGGTCAAGTGAAATCCACTCGAGGAAAGAATTTGATCTATGGACAGCATCATTGTGGTAAAGGACGTAATGCCCGAGGAATCATTACCGCAAGGCATAGAGGGGGAGGTCATAAGCGTCTATACCGTAAAATAGATTTTCGGCGGAATGAAAAAGACATATATGGTAGAATCGTAACGATAGAATACGACCCTAATCGAAATGCACACATTTGTCTCATACACTATGGGAATGGTGAGAAGAGATATATTTTACATCCCAGAGGGGCCATAATTGGAGATACCATTGTTTCTGGTACAGAGGTTTCTATAAAAATTGGAAATGCCCTACCTTTGACCGAAATGCCCTTAGGCACGGCTATCCATAACATAGAAATCACACTCGGAAAGGGTGGGCAATTAGCTAGAGCAGCGGGTGCCGTAGCGAAACTGATTGCAAAAGAAGGAAAATCAGCCACATTAAAATTACCTTCTGGGGAGGTCCGTTTGATTTCTAAAAACTGTTCAGCAACAGTTGGACAAGTGGGGAATGTTGGGGTGAACCAAAAAAGTTTGGGTAGAGCCGGAGCCAAGCGTTGGCTCGGTAAGCGTCCTGTAGTAAGAGGCGTAGCTATGAACCCTGTAGACCATCCCCACGGGGGTGGTGAAGGGAGAGCCCCAATTGGTAGAAAAAAACCCACAAATTCCTGGGGTTATCCTGCACTTGGACGAAGAAGTCGAAAAAGGAATAAATATAGTGATAAGTTGATCCTTCGTCGCCGTAGTAAGTAGTAGAGAAAATCGAATTTTTTTATTAAAATTAAAAAAAAGCAAAAAAAAAAAAAAAGGAAAAAAATATATATAGGAGTAAACTATGGCACGTTCACTAAAAAAAAATCCCTTTGTAGCTAATCATTTATTAAAAAAAATTGATAAGCTTAATAGAAAAGCGGAAAAAGAAATAATAATAACTTGGTCCCGGGGATCCACCATTATACCGACAATGATTGGTCATACTATTGCCATCCATAATGGAAAAGAGCATCTGCCAATTTATATAACGGATCATATGGTAGGACACAAATTAGGAGAATTTGCACCTACTTTAAATTTCCGAGGACACACAAAAAGAGATAAAAGATCTCGTCGGTAATATAAATACTCAAAAAAGTCTATATATTTATGATTCTATTTATGATTATTAGTAGGAGGGAAACTTTATGAACCAGGTACTAAAGAAAAAAAAACCAGAAGTATACGCTTTAGGTAAACATATAGCTATATCGGCTGACAAAGCACGAAGAATAATTGACCAAATTCGTGGGCGTTCCTATGAGGAAACACTTATGATATTAGAACTCATGCCCTATCGAGCAAGTTATCCCATTTTGAAATTGGTTTATTCTGCAGCAGCAAACGCTCGTTACACTATGGCTTCCTATGAATCCAATTTATTTATAAGTAAAGCCGAAGTGAATGAGGGGAAGACCGTAAAGAAATTCAAACCTCAAGCTCGCGGACGTAGTTATCCGAGAAAAAGACACACCTGCCATATAACTATTGTACTGAAAGATATATCTTTAGACGATTCTGAATCTGTAGAGCTAAATTCATTAAAAAAACCGAGATGGAAAAAAAATTCTATAGCTATGGCATATTATGATCTCGATAATAATAATAGGAGGGGTTTATGGGACAAAAAATAAATCCACTTGGTTTCAGACTTGGTACAACCCAAGGTTATCATTCCCTTTGGTTTTCAAAACCAAAACATTATTCTGAAAGTCTACAAGAAGATCAAACAATAAGAGATTTTATCAAGAATTATGTACGGATAATATCCTCTGGCGTCGAGACAATTGCACGTATAGATATTCAAAAAAATATCGATCTGATCCAAGTCATAATCTTTCTGGGATGTCCAAAACGAAAAGAAGAAAACGAAGAAGTATTAATAGAAAATAGAATCGAAGAATTACAAATGACTCTACAAAAAGAATTGAATTGTGTAAACCAAAAACTGAACATTGCTATCACAAGAATTGAAAAACCTTATGGAAACCCTAAGATTCTTGCCGAATTTATAGCCGAACAATTAAAAAATAGGGTCTCTTTTCGAAAAGCAATGAAAAAAGCTATTGAATTAGCCGAAAAAGCAGATCCAAAAGGAATTCAAATACAAATTGCGGGGCGCCTTGACGGAAAAGACATGGCACGTGTGGAATGGATCAGAGAAGGAAGGGTTCCCCGACAAACTATTCGAGCTAAATTTGATTATTGTTCTTATCCAGTTCGAACTATCCATGGGGTCTTAGGCATAAAAATTTGGATATTTCTAGACGAGGTCTAATTAAATCCTTAGTACTTATCCTTCCCCAGTAGTAATGAAACAAAGAACCTCGGTCATTCTTTTTCTGGTCAATCAAAAGGAGTAATTCTAATTTCTAATACTTACTGAATTCTATAGGGTTGAATAAAAATTCAATTGGCCTTTTGATCTAATTCTCATTGCTATGCTTAGTGTGTGACTCGTTGATTTTTTAGGGTTAGGAGTAAACCAAACCCATTGTAGTATGAACTAATAAACAACCCATCAGCTTGGCATTATCTGAATCTAAAGAAACAGTCAGGATATGATAGATAGTTATAGGTCAGTCATATCTTTGTAGCAACTGCCATTTTTTTTTGCACAAACAAAAACGATTCTAAGTTACAAAGCAAAAAAATAGCGAAAAAAGATGCGGATAAATGGAAGGAGGAGAGAAAGAGAGAAAAAGAATCTCACTGATTTAAAATTCCAATATGTAAGGTCTATCATAAAAGGCAGTGTAATAAAGCATGAATACTGATTTATCGATACCTTAATATTAATAAATATATTAATAAATTAAATAAATCAATGAATAGAAGAAAAAAAGAAAGAGCTTCGAGCCAATAAAGACTGAGAAGAATGGCTCAAGACCTCATTTTAGTATTATGAGCTTCATTGTCAACTTCGGACCTAACCATTAAGTACGAAACGATGGGAACGAGGGAACCCGTGAATGCAAAAGATTCTAAAAATCTTAATGATTCACTGTTCGGGATGGCGGAATGAACCAGAAATCAATCAATTCATCTATTCTAAGATCTGAGACGTTACGAGTTAGCCCTCCAACTAAAATAGAAATTGAAAAGAGTCAATATTCGCCCGCGAAAACTTTCTTTTTTTATTGCAAAAGCAATAGGATAAAAGACAGAATAAGGATTAAATCCAATACAATATTTCTAAAACTAAAATGTTGAATTCTCTATTCTATTCAAACAAGATATATAAATGACTAATGATTCTTCGTATTCCTCAGATATATATCTTAACTTTCTTTTTTGTCTATCTTAATGAATTTATTAAAAATACTTAATGAATTTATTAATATTAAAAATATGAATTTATTAAAAATCCAAATTTGGAAATCGTGATTCGCGAGGAGCTGTATGAGAAGAAACTCTCACGTACAGTTCTGTAGTAGAGATGGAATTCAGAAACAACCATCAACTATAACCCCAAAAGAACCAGATTCCGTAAACAACATAGAGGAAGAATGAAGGGAAGATCTTATCGAGGTAATCATATTTGTTTCGGTAAATATGCTCTTCAAGCACTTGAACCTGCTTGGATCACATCTAGACAAATAGAAGCAGGTCGACGAGCAATGACACGAAAAGCACGTCGTGGTGGAAAAATATGGGTCCGTCTATTTCCAGATAAACCAGTTACTGTACGACCCGCGGAAACACGTATGGGTTCGGGAAAAGGATCCCCTGAATATTGGGTAGCTGTTGTGAAACCCGGTCGAATACTTTATGAAATGGGTGGAGTAACAAAAAATATTGCCAGAAAAGCTATTTCAATAGCAGCATCCAAAATGCCTATACGAACTCAATTCATTAGTTCGGAGATAGAAGAAAAATCTAGAACCAACCGAAGGGAATCTTAGGAATGAAAGAAAAACGCAGGTTTCTTTTTGTATTTGTGGACAAAAAATATTTCTTTTTTTCTTCGCCCTTTAGATTGTAAGAATGAAAAAATGATATGATTCAACCTCAGACCCATTTAAACGTAGCGGATAACAGCGGGGCTCGAAAATTGATGTGTATTCAAATCATAGGAGCTAGTAATCGTCGATATGCTCATATTGGTGACATTATTGTTGCTGTTATCAAAGAAGCAGTACCCAATATGCCTCTACAAAGATCCGAAGTAGTCAGAGCTGTAATTGTGCGTACCTGTAAAGAACTCAAACGTGAGAACGGAATGATAATACGATATGATGACAATGCCGCAGTTGTTATTGATAAAGAAGGAAATCCAAAAGGAACTAGAATTTTTGGGGCAATCCCCCGGGAGTTGAGACAATTCAATTTTACTAAAATAGTTTCATTAGCTCCCGAGGTATTATAAAATGAAATGTTTCGAGTGGAGTATTTGAAAGAAATAGATTCAAAATTGAGTAGAATGTGTCTCACGCATATACCTTTTTTTTAAGAAAATAATTCATAGACAAATAAGTCAAAAAAACACGTTGATAGTATCAAATTTTTTTACCCCAATAATTCATCATGGGTAGGGACACTATTGCTGAGATAATAACTTCTATACGAAATGCTGATATGGATCGAAAAAGAGTGGTTCGAATAGCAGCCACTAAGATTACCGAAAATATTGTAAGAATACTTGTACGAGAAGGTTTTATCGAAAACGTGAGAAAGCATCGAGAAAACAACAAAAATTTTTTGGTTTTAACCCTGCGACATAGAAGGAATAGGAAAAGACCCGATAGAAAGATTTTAAATTTAAAACGGATCAGTCGACCCGGTCTACGAATCTATTCTAACTATCAAGGAATCCCTAGAATTGTAGGTGGGATGGGGGTTGTAATTCTTTCTACGTCGCGAGGTATAATGACAGACCGAGAGGCTCGACTAGAAGGAATCGGGGGAGAAATTTTGTGTTACATATGGTAATATTTTGAATATCCAAATTGGAGCTAAAATTTCCTATTTGTAAAATTTCGGAAAGGAAAAAGGGTTGGGTTTTCTAATATCGTTCTACCCCCATTAGTTGATACTTCAAGTACAGTACCGGAGATGAAAGAAAAAAAATGAATTCATGAGGATTGATTTTATTAATGAATCGCTTCCGAATAGTATGTTCCGGGTTTTTTTACTGATTCTAAGTTCTGTTTCGGCAAAGATCCAACGCAGTTTTATACAGATATCGCCATAAAATACAGTCAATTTTGAAGTAAGTGATTGTGATTCAACCGAAGGGTGTCTAATTTATCGACTTTGCACCAAAGATTCGAAAGATTAATTTTTCAACTTTAACATGCCTTTCGCGGGAATACAAATGCAAAAAATCAAGAAACTTTTTTTCTTCCACGAAGAAAGTAGATTTCAAATTAAGGTTAAGGAATGGCAAATATGAAAATAAGAGCTTCTGTTCGTAAAATTTGTGAAAAATGTCGACTAATCCGTAGAAGAGGACGAATTATAGTAATTTGTTCCAACCCGAGACATAAACAACGACAAGGATAATCAAACTTGCCAACCGACCCAATGTACAAATAAAGAATCGTGAAATGGATAGATCCATATATGGCTGACTTATATTTACAAAATGCTAAAATATGGCAAAACCTATACCGAGAACTCGTTCGCGTAGGACTGGACGTATTGGTTCACGTAAGAGGGCACGTGGAATACCAAAGGGAGTCATTCATATTCAAGCTAGTTTCAATAATACCATTGTCACTGTTACAGATGTACGGGGTCGAGTAGTTTCTTGGTCCTCCGCTGGTACTTCTGGATTCAAAGGACCAAGAAAAGCGACACCATTTGCTGCTCAAATCGCGGCAACAAATGCTATCCGTCCAGTAGTGGATCAAGGTATGCTACGAGCAGAAGTCATGATAAAGGGTCCCGGTCCCGGAAGAGACGCAGCATTACGAACTATTGGTACAAGTGGTATACGATTAACTCTTGTACGGGATGTAACCCCTATGCCACACAATGGCTGTAGACCTCCGAAAAAACGACGTGTGTAAAATTGAACATTGAAGAAATCTCAAGAGAAATAAATGATTCACTAATCTAATCAAATAACATTACTATGGTTCGAGAGAAAGTCAAAGTATCTACTCGGACACTACAGTGGAAATGTGTTGAATCAAGAACAGATAGTAAACGCCTTTCTTATGGCCGCTTTATTTTGTCTCCACTTAAAAAAGGTCAAGCCGACACAATAGGCATTGCGATTCGAAGAGCTTTGCTTGGCGAAATAGAAGGAACATGTATTACACGTGTAAAATCTGAGAAAGCCCTACATGAATATTCTACCATAGCGGGTATTCAAGAATCGGTACATGAAATTTTAATGAATTTGAAAGAAATTGTATTGAGAAGTAATCTATATGGAACTTGTGACGCGTCTATTTGTGTCAAAGGTCCTGGGCATGTAACTGCTAAACATATAATCTTACCCCCTTATGTGGAAATCGTCGATAACACACAAGATATAGCTTTGTTGACGGAACCGATTGATTTGTGTATTGGATTACAAATCGAGAGAAATCGCGGATATATTAGAAACCGTGATTTTGAAGATGGAAGTTTTCGTATAGATGCTGTATTCATGCCGGTTCGAAATGCGAATCATAGTATTTATTCTTATGGGAATGAAAAACAAGAGATACTCTTTCTCGAAATATGGACAAACGGAAGTTTAACTCCGAAAGAAGCACTGCATGAGGCCTCTCGAAATTTGATTGATTTATTTA